AATACCTAAACTCTAAACTAAAGTAAAAGTAGAAGGGCTAATCAGTTATTTCTTCCATGGCCCCGAGGATTCCAATATTAGCACTGATGGTACGGAAATGTAACTCGCTATTTAAACAACTATTCAGAGTTCCTAGAGCTCTCTGTAAGGCTTGTTGGAAAACTTGTTGTCGGACCTGATTAATTGCTCTTTGTTGTTCAAAATGAAGGGTTTCATTTTTGTAATTTTCTAATTGTTCCAAACTAGAAGAAGTAGCATTAATCAAATTGGCTTTTTCTCGTTCTATCTCAGAGTATCCGTTCATTCGATACTCATCTGCTTCCATTTCTATTTTCCGTAAACGAGCCCGGGCTCTTTCGAGCTGTTCAATGGCCCCTCTGCGTAATTCTTCCGAATTTCGAATAGTACTCAAAATCCTCTGTTTTCGATTATCTAATAAATCATTTAATGAAAGTAGATTATCTTACCATTAATTTCATAACTTCCATGATCTCTTCCCGAACCAAACATGAATCTTTCGATTCATTTGGCTCTCACGCTCCATTTTTTTTTTTATGGATATTCCCATATCTTTTTTTAATATAATGAGCCTATCCTCTCTATTTCCGTTTGTATTCAAACATATCAAAACCAATACAAGAACAGAATATTAGGAGGACTCTTCCGACCAGACAAAAAATCTATAATTGTCAGCAAAGTTGTTTCTTTATTTGTTCTTTATTTCATTGAAAATAGATATTTCTATATTTCTATAATATAGAAAATTTGTAAATTTCAATTTTCATTTTTTTCCTTTTTTATTCAAATCCAAAAATCCCCCCTTTTTATACATAACATAGGTTGCCAATTCGGCATTGGATAATATTGGATAATATAATAAAGGGCAAGGCGCCCTTTGTTTATTCTAGTAAATGGTTCAAATCATTTTATCGATATGAGTGTTCTATATCGGAAAAATTATAAACTATTCCTTTTTAAATTATACCATTTCGTTATTAACGTAGTGGTAGAAAGAGTACCATGTTGTGCCCGGACTTCAAACAGTTTAGCTTTAACCATGTTAATGGTCTCACATTATTGGTTGGTTGATAGAGAATCAAAGTTAACTTACCAATGAATAACGAAATGCTATGGTTCTTACATATGATTTATGAATTTACTCAGAAGGAATTCGTCGAGATTATGCACTTTTTTCCTATTTATCCTATAAAAATATAGAATAACATAAATAAAGTGCAGTCGGTTAGATCCAACCTATTCGTGAAATATACAACTCGCACACACTCCCTTTCCAAAAAAAATCAATACACCAAGCACTACACTTAGATTTATTGGATTTGTTGCTAAAATATCGGTATTAAACCCGAAACTCCCGGCGGATGGCCAGTGGCCTAAGGAAACGAAAGAATCGGTTACATTTTGCATATGCTCTCCTCTTATAGATAGGACTAAGAAAGAACAGAGTTCTTTTTGTATCACTTGACTCGCCCTTTTTTTTATCGATTTCTTTTTCTTAATTTCCTGTTTTTTTTAATGTTAATGGGAGTAGATTAAATCTATTTATTGAATTTGAGATTGAGAATTACAAAATTTCTTATTTTTTTTGAAGTATCCGATAAGATACTTATTAAGTTAGGTCCTGGGTCTCGGATCAATTGCAAAATATCTTCTTTGTTCAAACACTTCCTAAAAGAAAAATAAAAATTCCATCGTACTAAACTAAGGGCGGTAAGGAGGAAAGCGAGTGAATCCACAAACTCCTCATCCTCAAATCACTCCTTCCAGGGGTATTGTCGCAACAAATACATAATTGTAGGAATAAAGTATTGATATAATTCACAGAAGCAAATGGCAACGAGTTAATAAAATAAGAAAAAAGTAGGTAACGTACTTTTTTACATTTGCATTCTAGGATTAAATTAAACAAAAGGATTTGCAAATAAAAGCGCTAATGCCACGACCAGTCCATAAATTGTTAAAGCTTCCATAAAAGCTAGACTAAGTAATAAAGTACCTCGTATTTTTCCTTCTGCTTCTGGTTGTCTCGCAATACCTTCTACGGCTTGGCCTGCAGCAGTACCTTGACCAACTCCAGGTCCAATAGAAGCAAGCCCTACGGCCAATCCAGCAGCAATAACGGAAGCGGCAGAAATCAGTGGATTCATGATGATAGGTTCCTCGCGCCAAAAAAAATGGTTAATGATACAATCAACCAATGAATTATTACGTATTTGATCACAAAAATCTATTGAGTCGAAGTAACTCAAAATTCGAATAAAATAAAAAAAATAATGAAATTAATATAGAAATATAGATAGAGATAACCCCTATATAACTAGTATATATCTAATATCACATATACATTTGTTTCTTTCATAACGTAAACCGCCCGCATTTTCTTTTTATATTGAATCGGATTCTAAAAGAATTCTTCGAAAAATATACAGGGGCTGTGGCTGGCCTTATAAACATTCCATATATCTAGTGGTGACCCCCACTAGCTCATCCGCCATTTCGTAATATCGTCTATCTTTCCTCCTATAACTCTAGTCGTATATATGTATTTATATTTATTATGTTCCTCAACTAAGAACCAATCTTGAGCTATGCATTGTCTCAATTGGGATAAGCTTAAAAATAAAGACTATTTCGAAAACTAATCAATGATGACCCTCCATGGATTCCCCTATATAAGCCGCGGCTAACGTTGCAAAAATAAGAGCTTGAATACCGCTTGTAAATAATCCAAGAAACATGACAGGTATAGGAACTACTAAAGGTACTAAAGAAACAAGAACAACAACTACTAATTCATCAGCTAATATATTCCCGAAAAGTCGAAAACTAAGAGATAAAGGTTTTGTGAAATCTTCTAGGATGTTAATTGGTAAAAGTATTGGAGTTGGTTGAATGTATTTTCCGAAATAACCCAATCCTTTTTTGGTAAGACCCGCATAAAAATATGCTACTGACGTGAGTAAAGCTAAAGCAACAGTAGTATTTATATCATTTGTGGGGGCGGCTAGCTCCCCATGAGGTAACTGTATGATTTTCCAAGGTAAAAGGGCACCTGACCAATTCGAAACAAAAATAAATAGGAACAGAGTTCCAATAAAGGGAACCCAAGGGCCATATTCTTCTCCAATCTGAGTTTTGCTCAAGTCTCGAATAAATTCAAGGACATATTCGAAGAAATTCTGACCGTCGGTCGGAATGGTTTGTGGATTCCGAACGGATATGATGACTGAACCTAATAAGATAGCAATTACGACCCAAGAAGTGATAAGTACTTGGGCATGAATTTGTAAACCTCCTATTTGCCAATATAAATGTTGGCCTACTTCTACACCTGATATATCGTATAACCCTTTGAGTGTTTTAATGGAACATGGTATAACATTCATATTGTCCTCTGACAGAAATCGAACTGAAAAAAAGAATTATTTTGATTCAACCATCTCTTTCTCGACTCATCTACTTTCATCATTAATCATATAGTTAGGATACCAAGAAATCACATAACATAATATCAATATCCCATTTTATCTCTTTTTAAAAATGAAAGACAAGAATAGTAACCGATCCAATAAATCAAAATAATTAACAAATCTTATTATTATTATTCTTAATCATAACATAATCAACGACTTCTTATATAGGTGGAACGGCCCTCACAAATTGCGGATACCAATTTGTTAAGAATCAATCGGATTGAAGCTATAGCGTCATCGTTGGCTGGAATCGAAATATCTGCGAGATCTGGGTCGCAATTTGTATCGATTAAACAAATCGTCGGAATTCCCAAAATGACACATTCTCGAAGAGCTGTATATTCTTCTTGCTGATCAACGATTATTACAATATCGGGCAATTCAGTCATATATTTGATCCCGCCCAGATATGTTTGCAAAGTAGATAATTTTCTCTTCAACATTGCTGCATCTCTTTTAGAGAGACGGTTGAGTTTCCCCATCTTTTGTTCCGCTCTTAAGTCTCTGAACTTATGAAGTCTCGTTTCCGTAGTGGACCAATTCGTTAACATACCGCCGAGCCATTTTCTATTAACATAATGACATCGAGCCCTTATTGCAGCTGATGCTACTAAATCCGCTGCTTTATTTTTGGTACCAACAATTAAGAAGTTTTTTCCTCGACTTGCTGCATCAAAAACTAAATCGCAGGCTTCCGATAAAAAACGAGCAGTTCTAGTGAGATTTATAATATGAATACCTTTACGCTTTGCAGAGATGTAAGGGGCCATTCTAGGATTCCATTTCTTAGTACCATGACCAAAATGAACTCCTGCTTCCATCATCTCTTCCAAATGAATGTTCCAATATCTTCTTGTCATCTTTCCCACGCTTTCTTTTTTTTTTTTTTAACAAATAAACAAATAAATAATTGTTCCTACGGAACCTTCTGCCGGGATTGGCCGTTGATACACAGCCCAAACCATTAATTTTTTTTTATTACTTAACTTAATTTCTTCATTTTATTTAGTACCCAATCAATAACTAGTAAAGTAAAAAGAAAAATATCTCCTTAAGAATTATGAATTCGCTTAAATGATTTTTCTGGTGTGTCATAGAAATTGCTTGGGGCGCAAGAACAAAAAAATTCTCTATGGTGTAACAAAATATCTCTCATTTCCAACTCGAATAGATTTTTCTTTTTTATTTCCAAATGAATGTCTTGTCTTGAACGGTGCACTAATTTTTGGAATCCAGTACCGACAGGGATAATCCCCCCCAAAACAACATTTTCTTTCAGACCCTTCAACCAATCAATACGACCCCGTAGAGCAGCTTTTGCCAAAACTCTAGCAGTTTCTTGAAAACTTGCTTCGGATATGAAACTTTGAGTATTCAGAGATGCCCTCGTTATTCCCAATAAAATTGCCCGATAACAGATTGCTTCGTCTAAAGCACGCCCTGCTCGTTCCGCTCGCAACAATCCGATTAGTTCTCCAGGTAAAAAAACATTAGACATTCCATCTTCTGAAACCAACACTTTGGATGTTACTTGCCGTACAATAATCTCTATATGTCTATTATGGATCTGTACCCCCTGGGATCGATAAACCTTTTGGATCTTATTAACCAAAGAGATACGACTTTGGACTATGGTTAACTCAGCTCCAATTAAGAATCCCCAAGGAATTCCAAGAACTCTTGGTATACGCTCGTTCCAACCTTCAACTCTCCTTTCAAGGTTCATCGATATTGAGCCAATCGAGCGCACTTCTAAGATTTGTTCCACTTTTGGAAGACCTTGCGTTATGTCACCAGATCGGGATTTTTCATATATAAATGTAACTAATGTATCTCCTTCAGAAAGGGTTTCTCCATAATGTCCATGAACAGTCGCTCCTGGAGTGGCCAAATAAGGCTTAGCGGATCTTATAATTAAAGAGTCAACATGAACAATTAAAATTTGACCAGATTTTTTTATGTGTGGTCCATATTTAAATAGACATATATTTTCACAAATGAATTGTCCAATGCTAATTATTGTGGGTGTCTCTTCACTATAATTGTAATATAGAAAGCACCAATTCAAATGGGATGGATTCAAAATGATGTTATTGCATGGACTGGGATTATAAATCCTCCTATTTTCATCTATTAAACAGTATTTAAGTACTTGAAGTACTTGGAAAGTCTGTTTAAAATTGTCAAGTAGCCAATATTTGTTTAACAAGATCTGATTATGAGTTATTAAATGGTAAGATGAATAAAAGTTCACTATTTTAGGTACTATTGTACCTAAGGGGCCCAACAAACCCCTAATTGGAATTATGGGATTCGATTCTTTTGCCACATTGTTATATTTCGAACCGTTGAATGGACCAACTCGAAAACAATTGAATGATGACAAAATTCTCAAAGATTGGCCTTCCTTATTTCGATTCAACAACGTACCAATAGTTCCTTGATGCTGGGTAACTAATGGAATCTTCACTTTGGAATAAAAAGGATTTATATTGGTGCGATCTAATCCATTATCAGGAATCAATCCCGAACCTGCCGTATCATACCTTTTTCCGGTATATGAAATAGTAGACTTGACTAATTCAATTCTTATGAAATCACGAATCAGATCATTTACCCTTACTTCAACAAAGGAAGCATAAACCTCTTCCATAGAACCGTTTTTTTCTTGGTCCCAGTTCAATACTAAGCAAGTCCGAACTAATTGAATACTTGTGTGATAAATTCCTCGAATTGACTTTCCATTTCCATAAAGGATATAATTGACAACTCTAAGCTGGACATTTTCTTTTTCCTGCAAGAGATCTTGAGGGAAAAGTTTTGCTAAATTTATCCCATCAGCTATTTCATATGTGACTACGGGTCGAACCAAAACAAAATACTTTTTTTTGATAGGTGTGATCCGTTGGACATAGATCCAATTTTTCGATTTTGTTTTTGATTCCTTAGAATTTTTTTTTTCCGTTCCTGGTGGTATCAAAATGCCACTGTGTCTGGATATCTTATCTGTCTCTCCGGGAAAATGAATATCTCCAGAAAAGATTTTAAGTTCAATACTTTTTTTTTTTCTCTCCACTCGGACTAATCCACCTACTCGGCTTCTTGTATTTGTATTTAAAGCGAGTTGTGTATCTACTCCAATGATACTATTGTTCCGGACCATTATAGACGAAGATCCGGGTAAGATATGGACCTCTTCGGGAATAAAAAAAAACCGATCCACTTTCATTTGGTATTTCGGACTAAATTCTTTTGCTCCTCGATACTCAATCAAATCTTCTTTTTTTACTATTGAATCCACCTCCGCGGTCCCATATTTAGTAATTCCCGAACTCTTTCTTCTGTATCGTGGATCATCAAAATAAGCAAGAATACTATTTCTACGTAAAATACCATTTATGGGTATTTCAATCGAAATACCAAAAGAGGGTATTAATTCTTTCTCTCGTTTTTGATCGTATTGTAATGGGATGAGAAATCTATTTCTTCGTCTTTTCGCCAAGAAATCAGAATTCTCTTGGAGAATCGAAGGGTATATGAAATTCCAATGACCATTGGATATAATTCGATCAAGTCTTGAATAATCAAGAATTTCCCTATCTTTTTTACGAGTACCAGAAGGATCCAACAATTTATGTCTTACTCGATCCTTAGTGATTGAGAGGTCAGAGCTATATCTTTCGTCGACAGAAAAAGAATGAACATTCATTTGATCTTGATCCTTGTGAAGCGAAAAAGACACTATACTGGATCTGCACGGACCCCCCGCTAATATCCATAAATGACTTGTTTTTGGTAATAGATGAACATTACTATATGTATATTCAGGTGCGTGGTAGACATCAGTACTCCAGTGCATTTCTCCCTCTGATTCAGAATAAATATGTTTTCGAACCCTCTCTTTAAAATGAAAAGTAGACGTTCCGGCACGAATCTCGGCAATCACTTGTTCAGATTCTACATATTGATCATTTTGAACTAAAATCAAACTTTTTGGTGGAATATTCAC